AGAAATCTAATACTAATAGAATAAGAGAATATTACTAAGAATATAATACTACTAATATATCTAAGAAATAATATATAGATATAGATATAGATAAACTAAAGCAAGTCAATTTTTTTTAAGCTTTCGCAAAATGATCACAATTGATATAAGTAGATTTTTCAGTAAAGTATTATTCCTATTCCTAGCTCTAAAGCCCACTCCTTCCCCATACTACAAGTGAAAGAGAAAATGTAAACACTACCATTAAAGCAGCCCAAGCGAAACTTACTATATCCATGTGAATGATGCCCCCTATCCTATCTATCTCTATGAAATGAAGGAATGATTCCATTATTGATTCATAATCATAGTGGAATCAATGGTGCAGAGTCAAAACAGGATTCTTACTTACAGCTTTTTATGAAACAATTTCATGAATCCACTCAGAAAAAGTTCATAGATTTCTTATTCTATAGAATAAGAAATCTATTGAAATAGCAAAGAATTGAAAAAAAAAAATAGAATAAGAAAAAAGAAAAGATACAAATACAAAGAAGAGCTAGTCAACCATTCTGATTCAATTTATGAACAGTACTCAGAACCTCTAGTGAGTCTGAATACAAAGTATCTTCAGTTCTTTGCCACAATTCTTAAATGAATTTACCATCAGCCTATCCAATCTAATTTCATCGCAAACATAGTTACCTCAATATTAAGAAAAGTGTAAAACAATTAGGGAGTCTTTATAGTCTTTTTTAGAATCTTTTATTAAACCTTAGTAGCCAAAAAGGAGTGTCTCTTAGGAACCTTTGGTTTGGATACCAAGATTTCCGACTTCTTACTTTCATAGTTCTCCAGAATGAATTCTCGCTATTTCTTTTATTTGATTCAATTCAGAATAGCCCAAACCAATCTTTCATAAGATTGGGTTGCTTCAGATTTATTGGTACTTTTTTGAGCCACACTCAGAACCCAGATTTTGAGAAAAAAGATGACAGTCTTTTATAGGACCTATGGTTCTCAAAATCAAGTATCGACAGACCTAGCCCTTGCCTATGCTTTTGCGGGGCAAGAATTCGTCAAGTTCGATCAACAGGATTAAGAAATTCCAAGTCTTTTTTTGTTGATCAGGCGACACCCAGATTCGAACCGGGGATAAAGGATTTGCAGTCCCCCGCCTTACCACTTGGCCATGCCGCCAAATTACATCCAAAACAGATAAAGAAATGAAGAAGAATAAAGAAGAAAGAAATTCTATAATAAATTCTATGTAAAGTATATCAATTCTATAAGATTCTATTCTAAATTATATTAAATTATATTAAGAATATTCTTTTAATATTCTTAGACTTAGATATTCTATTTCTATTCCTCTCCTCATTTTGGTTTTGATTTGAATTTTTTACTTTCTTAATTTCTTTTATTTTTGGATCTTAAATACCATTGTACTTATCCTTTTCCAAAAAAAAAATTCCTCTTTTTTCTTGGATCCAATTTATATTCTTTTCTTCGATTGATTTTATCTCAAAACACGCGTCGCTTAAAAACTTACCTTCTCTTTTCACTTTTCTATAGATTCGATAGATCTATAGAAAAGTGAAAAGATTCCCGGCCCGGTCACAGACTGTAAAATGCAGGTCAATTTCGAATAAATTACTCTTTACTCCATTAACTATTTAATTCTTACTCTTTTACTCTTACTTACTTTTCTTACTTTGAATTAGCGAACAGCTCTTAATTTTGTATCTCCTTATCTTAATGGATGCAAAATCCAATTGATTTCCGACTAATCATTATGAATTACATGATCAATTCTAATTATAAGAAAATCTATGTGTATATGTAAACCCCAGAAAAGTGTAAACTCTAGAACAGAAATTGTTATTGTTATACGTGGATACCAAGCCGGGTCTATTTCTTATGCACATATCCCTATATAGGATCATTGTGCTTGAATATTTCATTGAATATGAATAGAAGATAGATATTATGATAGAGTACGACCTAACCTAGGTTGCACCAAGTTCAATTCTTATAAAAGATGTGATATACGGATAGCTAGATAGCTATATCGTCATGTACTTCCTAAAGATTACTCCTATGACTATATACGTACGCAATTCCATTGTATTTTATAAATTTTACTACCAAAAAAAGATTTGTGAATTCCTTTTTGAACATTCAATTGCGTGTGCTAAAAAAAAAGGGAAACTCTATGCTGTTCCTGATTCTTCTGTTTTTCTCTCATTCATAGAGAGCAGATTCAATCCTAAACTCATTGATTTTTTCTTTTTTTGTACGCTGATCATAATATCATTAATATTATATATCATTAATATCATTTATATATCATTAATATCATATATCATATAATATTATATATCATTAATATCATAATAAAAGAATTAGGTATTAGATCTAAATTGGATCAATTTTTATATCCGATAAAAGACTCCATCAGCCTAAGTGACAGAATTTTTCCCAGGAATGCTTTATTAATTTCCATTTCTTTCTATTTGTACCTGTCTCAAGATCAAATTCGAACTTGCATCGAAAATGCCCTTCATTTCTCTGTCTTGCTTTCGTTCATACGATATATATGGATGGAGTTGACTAAAATTTTATGTGATTCAGTAAACAGAATATCCATTCCATCATTGCTAGATCAATTGGTAGGGTTCGATGAATAGTGAGCCAAAAGCCGATAATGGGATTTTTTCAATAAAGAGGAAACTTCAGATTAAGATGCTCCAGAATGGAAATGAGGGAATGTCCACAATACCTGGATTTAGTCAGATACAATTTGAGGGATTTTGTAGGTTCATTAATCAGGGCTTGATGGAAGAATTTCATAAGTTTCAAAAAATAGAAGATAGAGATCAAGAAATTGAATTTCAATTATTTGTGGAAACATATCAATTGGTAGAGCCCTTGATAACAGAAAGAGATGCTGTGTATGAATCACTCACATATTCTTCTGAATTATATGTACCCGCGGTCTTAATTTGGAAAACCGGTAGAAATATGCAAGAACAAACCGTTTTTATTGGAAACATCCCTATAATGAATTCTTTTGGAACCTCTATAGTAAATGGAATATACCGAATTGTGATCAACCAAATATTGCAAAGTCCCGGTATTTACTATCGTTCAGAATTGGAACATAACGGAGTTTCTGTCTATACCAGTACTATAATATCGGATTGGGGGGGAAGGTCGGAATTAGAAATTGATAGAAAAGCAAGGATATGGGCCCGTGTAAGTAGAAAACAAAAAATATCTATTCTAGTTCTATCATCAGCTATGGGTTCGAATATAAGAGAAATTTTAGATAATGTTTGTTACCCTGAGATTTTCTTGTCTTTCCCGAATGATAAAGAGAAAAAAAAGATTGGGTCAAAAGAAAATGCTATTTTGGAGTTTTATCAACAATTTGCCTGTGTAGGGGGGGATCCAGTATTTTCTGAGTCCTTATGCAAGGAATTACAAAAGAAATTTTTTCAACAAAGATGTGAGTTAGGAAAGATTGGTCGACGAAATATGAACCGGAGACTTAATCTTGATATACCCCAAAACAATACATTTTTGTTACCACGAGATTTATTGGCTGCTGTGGATCATTTGATTGGAATTAAATTGGGAATGGGTACACTTGACGATATGAGTCACTTGAAAAATAAACGTATTCGTTCTGTAGCAGATCTATTACAGGATCAATTCGGATTGGCTCTTGTTCGTTTAGAAAATACGGTTCGAGGAACTATATGTGGAGCAATCAGGCATAAATTGATACCGACTCCTCAAAATTTGGTAACTTCAACTTCATTAACAACTACTTATGAATCGTTTTTTAGCCTACACCCTTTATCTCAAGTTTTGGATCGAACTAATCCGTTGACACAAATTGTTCATGGGCGAAAATGGAGTTATTTGGGTCCTGGAGGATTGACGGGGCGAACTGCTAGTTTTCGAATACGAGATATTCACCCGAGTCACTATGGACGTATTTGTCCAATTGACACGTCCGAAGGAATCAATGTTGGACTTATGGGATCATTAGCTATTCATGTGAAGGTTGGTTATTGGGGATCTATAGAGAGTCCATTTTATGGATTATCTGAGAGATCAAAAGAGGCACAGATGGTTTATTTATCACCAAATAGAGATGAATATTATATGGTAGCAGCAGGAAATTCTTTGGCCTTGAATCGGGATATTCAAGAACAACAGGTTGTTCCAGCTCGATATCGTCAAGAATTCCTGACTATTGCATGGGAAGAGATTCATCTTAGAAGCATTTTTCCCTTCCAATATTTTTCTATTGGAGCTTCCCTCATTCCTTTTATTGAGCATAATGATGCGAATCGAGCTTTAATGAGTTCTAATATGCAGCGCCAAGCAGTTCCCCTTTCTCGGTCCGAGAAGTGCATTGTTGGAACTGGGTTGGAAGGACAAACGGCTCTAGATTCGGGGGTTTCAGTTATAGCCGAACGCAAGGGAAAAATCATTTATACTGATACTCAAAAGATCATTTTCTCAAGTAATGGGGATACTCTAAGCATTCCATTGGTTATGTATCAACGTTCCAACAAAAATACTTGTATGAATCAAAAAACTCAGGTTCAGCGGGGTAAATACATTAAAAAGGGACAAATTCTAGCGGGCGGTGCGGCTACAGCTGGTGGGGAACTCGCTTTAGGAAAAAATGTATTAGTAGCTTATATGCCATGGGAAGGTTACAATTTTGAAGACGCAGTACTAATTAGCGAATGTCTGGTTTATAAAGATATTTATACTTCTTTTCATATCCGGAAATATGAAATTCAGACTCATGTAACAAGCCAAGGTCCTGAAAGAATCACTAAGGAGATCCCGCATTTAGAGGCTCGTTTACTCCGAAATTTAGACAGAAATGGAATTGTGATGCTGGGATCTTGGATAGAAACAGGTGATATCTTAGTAGGTAAATTAACACCTCAGACAGCGAGCGAATCCTCATATGCCCCGGAGGATAGATTATT